TAAAAATTCGGAATTTTATTTGTCCATTGGTCAAAATAAACAAATAAACAGAAACCAAATTTTTTAGGAAGAAAACCCTTTTGATTTATAATGATAAAATCAATCTTTTAAATTTTTTTGAATCCAGTCGCGAGGTATAAATAGTAGGTATGAATCATAGTTCAAATATTTCTCGATCTATTCCATATATTCCGTGCTCCAGATAAAAAAATGAATATCCGACGAAGCAGAACTCATCTCTCTCAAGATGACAGACCCATTCTCTGTACTATCAATAGGATCAATTATAACAAGTCACACACTCATATTCCGGAAATACAGAAACAAAAGAATTTCACGGTCGAACTGCCAGAATAGACTAGAAATGAGAGTCCTAAGTAATTCATTTTGGATTGAAAAGCCAGGACTTCATGATTTTTATGGACCTAATTCATTGAAATTCCATCTAGTAAAACGGAAGAATTATAAATCTCCAAAATAATAGATAGGAATACCGCAAATAGAGCCATTGCGACCCCCATCAAAGGGGTAGTTCCCCACCCAGGAGCCACTTTCCCGTATTCTGAATTCAATGGTTTCAATAAACTCCCTGCATTAGTTCGTCTTGGACCAGATCTAGAACTATCCTCAACGGTTTGTGTAGCCATAAATCCTATTGCATTGGTTGAGATCGGTTGACTTTGTATACTATTCCGTTGTAAATAAAGGATCTTATCATAGATCCGTTATAGTTTTGAAATTTGATAATAATGGAAACAGCAACCTTAGTTGCCATCTTTATATCTGGTTTACTTGTAAGTTTTACCGGGTACGCCTTATATACCGCTTTTGGGCAACCCTCTCAACAACTACGAGATCCATTCGAGGAACACGGGGACTAAATGGAAGTAAAGTAATGAGCCTCCCATATTGGGAGGCTCATTACTTTACTTCCATTTAGATAAAGATAATGTAAGATAATGAAAAATCATTTCGCCTTTTTAGTCGGAACCTTAGGCGGCTCTCGAAAAAATATAGCGAAAAAAATTATTCCTAGAGTCGAGACTAAGAGGAATGTATAAACCAATGCTTCCATAAATTGATCGTGGTTTACAATTATAGCTTCCACACCTGTTCATTTGGGATCATCTCCCAGATTAAGAAAGGACAAGAGTCAAAAGTCAAAGAAAGGGCGGTGATTCAAATCAACATTTCTCTAGTACTCTATGTCAAAGTTAAATAATAAAAATATAATAGAGGCAAAAGATACAAGAGCAGTATTGTATCAGACGACTTGTCTCTTTGTAGTTGGATCTCCAAGTTTTTGGAATGCTCCAAATTCCACTTGAGCATCCAAATCTGGGTCAATACCAGCAAAAACATCTCTGAACAAGGTTCTAGCACCATGCCAAATGTGTCCGAAAAAGAAGAGCAAAGCAAACGAAGCATGTCCAAAAGTGAACCAACCCCTTGGGCTGCTACGAAAAACACCATCCGATTTCAAAGTAGCACGATCTAATTCAAAAATTTCACCCAATTGAGCACGTCTAGCATATTTTTTCACAGTAGCAGGATCACTATAACTGACTCCATCGAGTTCGCCGCCATAGAACTCAACAGTTACTCCTACTTGTTCGACACTATACTTAGATTCCGCCCTTCTAAAGGGAACATCGGCTCTTACAATTCCGTCTCCGTCTACCAAAACTACTGGAAATGTTTCAAAAAAAGTAGGCATACGGCGTACAAAAAGCTCACGCCCTTCTTTATCTCTAAAGATAGGATGTCCTAACCATCCAACCGCTATTCCATCCCCATTGTCCATCGAGCCCGCTCTAAATAAACCTCCTTTTGCTGGATTATTGCCAATGTAATCATAAAAAGCTAATTTTTCTGGAATTTTAGACCAAGCTTCTGATAAACTCTGATTTTCATCTAGTCCGGCACCAACCCTTCGATATATTTCTTGCTGGAAGTATCCTTGATCCCATTGATAACGAGTGGGACCAAATAATTCGATTGGGGTAGTTGCGGAGCCATACCACATCGTTCCAGCAACAACAAAAGCTGCAAAAAAGACAGCAGCGATACTACTGGAAAGGACAGTTTCAATATTACCCATACGTAATCCTTTGTATAGGCGTTGGGGGGGGCGGACACTAAGATGGAATAGGCCCGCTAATATGCCCAATGTACCTGCTGCAATATGATGAGAGGCTATTCCTCCCGGAACAAAAGGATCAAAACCCTCCACCCCCCACGCAGGATTTACAGATTGGACTTTTCCGGTTAGTCCATAAGGATCAGATACCCATATTCCAGGACCATACAAGCCTGTTACATGAAATGCACCAAACCCAAAGCAAGCTAATCCTGAAAGAAATAAATGAATTCCAAAGATCTTGGGCAAATCCAAAGAAGGTTTTCCTGTACGTTCATCACAGAATATTTCTAGATCCCAATATACCCAATGCCAGATAGCCGCCAAGAAGCACAAACCAGAAAACACAATATGTGCCCCGGCCACACCCTCGTAACTCCAAATACCCGGATTCGTTATAGTCCCTCCTGTGATACTCCATCCGCCCCACGAATTGGTTATTCCTAAACGAGTCATGAAGGGTATAACGAACATACCCTGTCTCCACATTGGATCAAGAACGGGGTCAGAGGGATCAAAAACGGCTAATTCGTATAGAGCCATTGAACCGGCCCAACCAGCAACGAGAGCTGTATGCATTATATGTACAGAAATCAACCGACCGGGATCATTCAATACGACGGTATGAACACGATACCAAGGCAAACCCATGGAAATACCCCTTTATCAAAGAAAAATAGACACTATGTAACTTTATCGCATTGGAAAAGACTATGCTATGGACCTCTCCCTTTCAGTGGATTATTTTGGAACAAGGGTTCATATTATTGAATATTGAATTCCATTTCTTTCGTTGGGAATAATGGAACAATTATGTTCATAGGAACAAAGATAAGCAGATCTATTCTATACCCGATAAGTACCAATACGCAATGGGGGATTGGTCCCATTTTCTATGAGCGAATGCATAGATACTTGTTCATCATTCGAAGAGCCCGACCCATTTGTAATAATTTTCCCTTATTTATTTTGTCTTACTATTTGGTAATATCCAGGGATCAAAATATTACGTTTCCACATCAAAGTAAAATATAGTACTTAACCCCCTTTCTTTCAGTTGATGCCTATTGGTGTTCCAAAAGTACCTTTTCGGAGTCCTGGAGAGGAAGATGCAATTTGGGTTGACGTATAGTGCGACTTGTCAGACATATTGGGTCATATGGGATTTCCCCGTTCTCTCCCCCGATCGAGATACCCTCTGTTTCGCCCAAAAAAGATTGTTTGAACCATCAATAATTTGGAGCGTGAAATGCAATTAGATCCATTTTTGAGGGGGTCGAAATCAATATTAATATTATCAATTATCAAAATTTATGGTTGGCTTGGTTGGACCAATCCAATAAAATGAAGTATCCAGGCTCCGTTCAGAAAATACCCAATTGGTAATATATGTATGATTACCACTTGTATCATAAGTGATTACTTGATAGCATATGGGCAATCTCAAACTGCCAATCAATGAAATAATATTATGACTACATCGCGTATTTGTTGTAAGAAAGGCACGAAATTAATTGAAAAAAGTCAAAGTGGTATTGGGAGCATTTGTCCTATATGTGCAAATTGAAATCGGGCAGATATTTACCCGGAGTAGAACATAAACCTAAAATAATTGAGGAGGCCCATTCAGGAACAAGAAAATTACATCGTAATTTGTATTCGATTTCGATGAAACAATACATCAATGAGAGGTTAATTCGATAAGTTTAGTGGATTCTTTTATTTTTTACAGAGATTCGAGCAAAAAAAATCTTTCTTAAAAAAAAATCGAAGAAAAAGCCCCTTCATTAGGAGGTAGAAAAGTCCTACTATAAAAAAAGTAAAGGAGGGTAGAATCAATACAATACATTGATTCTTTTTTTTTTTGAACCGTATGCATCCAAAGGCGCGTGTACGGTTCCTAAGGGATAAAATTTTGTCCTAATCAACCGACTTCATCGAGAAAGATTACTTTTTTTAGGTCAAGAAGTTGATAGCGAGATCTCAAACCAACTTATTGGCCTGATGGTATATCTCAGTATAGAGGATGAGACCAGAGATCTTTATTTGTTTATAAACTCCCCCGGCGGGTGGGTAATACCCGGAGTCGCAATTTATGATACTATGCAATTTGTGCCACCAGATGTGCATACAATATGCATGGGATTAGCCGCTTCAATGGGATCTTTCATCCTGGTCGGAGGAGAAATTACGAAACGTATAGCATTCCCTCACGCTTGGCGCCAATGAGTTTTTTGTTTGAAAGAAAAAAGAAAACTATGCCTTCGCCATATTTAATATTTTAATATAAATAAGAATTTGTAAGATAATATTTAAGTAATAATAGCATGGCACTTCGAGTTCGATATGAACAAACCATTATTGTTTTTTCAGAACATGGGATTATATATCGGGCGAGTAATATGAGACAAAGGGTATTTATGATTTGATCTTATCTATCCGGGCTTCATTTCAGCGTCACAAACTTTTATTTTTCACGCCAGAAGCCTCTTTCCAATATTGATGTTATGAAATATGAAAGAATACTCAAATGAAAAAAAAAAAACAAGATCATTTTTTTTTTACTTTTTTTATTTTTATTTGATCGGATCAAAAAGAAACTTTGGGATTGCTGAATCACATATGAGATAAATCATAAATATAGAAAGCAACGGAACCATCATAGTATTTTTGAACTCCCACGAAAAGAAGGGTGGTAAATGGATCACTTAACGATTTGGGTCGGATGGATCCTATTTCGTTTTTTGCTCAACGAACGTAAAAAGTCCATTGTGGAGCCGTATGCAATGCACAAAAAATGCCTGTACGGTTGTTCAATTATATATATATATACTTATTTTTTCTTGTTATTCTTTAATCTTTTTGCCTAGTCCAATCAATCGTACGAGATCGCGGAAACATTCATTATGTTATATCATCAGGGTAATGATCCATCAACCTGCGAGTTCTTTTTATGAGGCACAAACAGGAGAATTTGTCCTAGAAGCGGAAGAACTTCTGAAACTACGCGAAACCCTCACAAGGGTTTATGTACAAAGAACGGGTAACCCCTTATGGGTTGTATCCGAAGACATGGAAAGGGACGTTTTTATGTCAGCAACAGAAGCCCAAGCTCATGGAATTGTTGATCTGGTAGCGATCGAAAATGCCGGGGATTTCACGTAAATCTGCGATTCCATCCATTTCGAACCATAATTTGGATGAATCTAAATTGAATATTTTATCTGCGTAAAGTAAAAAAAAAAAGAAAATAGAAAGAATTCATAATCATCTGGTTAGGATTGATCTAAACCAGCCCATTTTCTATACCATTAAGTATGCCAACTATTAAACAACTTATTAGAAACACAAGACAGCCAATAAAAAATGTAACAAAATCCCCCGCTCTTCGGGGATGTCCTCAGCGTCGAGGAACATGTACTCGGGTGTATGTGCGACCCGTTCAGATCATGCGCCGGAACAAAATAAAGTAAAATTTTTTCCAGTATCAATGACCAGTACCAATGAATAGGATAGGATAGAAGAATTCCAATCAATATAGAAAAAAACCTCCATTGCGTATCAAATTTATGGTTTCTATTGGTGCAAATCCAATCACCTCAATTGGAGATGAAAAGCAATTCCCCAGTGGTAGCAAATGGTTATCCATTAAGCGGGGGAAATCATATTTAAGAAGCAAAAGAATTAGGCTCCTACTCTTGCAAGAACGGACTATACAGGGTCAGCTACCTAGCCAACCTTTGTAATTAAATACCGTTACTGTATGGGTAGATCTCATTGTGAAAAGACTTATTACTGTACAATTCATGGGTAGAGTCAAAGAATGTGAACTGTACAAGTTACTAATAACATTGATTAATGGTGGAAGGGGCTCCGGTGTATAGAGAGGACCTCACCGTTTAAGAAGTAGCCATAGAAACGATGGAACCCACTATTTATTTATCCATTTACCTTTACTATTTATTGATACTTTATACTATACTCAACTTGAGTTACAATTTAGTATTTTTTTTGTTGATACCTAGTATCAATACAATTTCTTATTTCGAGGTTAAATGCCTGGAAAAATGGTGGTTGGGAAGGTCATAGTAGCAAAAGCCATTGGAATTTTTTTTTATACATTGGAAGAATCCGTTTTGTTATTAATAGACCAGGAAAGGGAAAAAGAATAACTGAAAGAAAATAAATCAATTAGTTATTCATCAAAGTTTAATTTGATTCAATGACCAGAATTAGACGAGGGTATATAGCTCGGAGACGTAGAATAAAAATTCGTTTATTTGCATCAACCTTTCGAGGGACTCATTCACGACTTACTCGAAATACTATTCAACAGAAAATGAGAGCCTTGAGTTCTGCTCATCGGGATAGGGGCAGGCAAAAGAGAAATTTTCGTCGTTTGTGGATTACTCGGATAAATGCAGCAATTCGTGAGATTGGGGTATCCTATAGTTATAGCAGATCCATACATGATCTGTATAAGAGACAGTTGCTTCTTAATCGTAAAATACTTGCACAAATAGCCATATCAAATACAAATTGTCTTTACATGATTTCCAATCAGATCCTTAAATAAGAAGATTAGAAGGAATCCACCGGAATGATTTAAGTGGGGCCCCGGAGAATGAGCTCCGGGAAGGTAGAGTAGAAATTAATATAAATAAGAGAAATATAGTAAAAATGAATCAACACATTAAAAAAAGAAGCAATTTTTTCTTATGATGTGACAATCCAATCGGGGTTCTCCAATTTTTCGAACAAAATATAAATCTGAGTTGGGGTTCATATTGAAATTTTGATTCAATTGCAATTGAGGAATAGCCTATCTATTTATTTCTAATTCGAGGACCCGTGGTTCTAGGAGTCGATTCAGTTCTCTCAAATTGTTTCTCGTTATTAAGAAAGGGTAACAAAGATAAAATACGAGCTTGCTTTATAGCAATAGTAATTAATCGTTGTTGTTTCAAAGTCAATCTATTCACTCGTCTAGATAATATTTTTCCTTGTTCACTAATAAATCGACTAATTAAACTCATGTTTCTATAATCAATTCGATCCCCCGATCCAATTGGGGGCAAACGCCTACGAAAAGATCGCTTGGATTTAAGAAAAAGTCGCTTGGATTTATCCATGGTTTATTCCTTATCTTTTAAATCGTATTTCTTAATTCGAATTTCATTTGCGATCCTACCAAAATAGGATGAAATAGGATTGGGTTGTTTTATTTTTAGAATTTATTATTCAATTTTTATATTAATATTTTATTATTATGTAATTTATTGCTGTTCCTTGGAGGGGTTACAAACGCGTTACATTTTCTCTATTTCTTTATCTCCCCATGAATCGTATGCTTGTAACAATAGGGACAAAATTTTCTCAATTCCAATCGACTAGGCGTATTGTGTCGATTCTTTTGAGTAATATATCTGGAAATGCCCCGCGATTCCTTATTAATATCGTTTCGGACACAACTGTTACATTCCAAAATAACCTTTACTCTGACATTTTTACCCTTGGCCATAAACCCCCTTTTTTTTTATTCACCCAACTCTTCTATTTTCGAAACGAAGAAGAAAAAAAGAAGTTGCTGACTCGAAACCCAATTATTAAATATTTCATTGCAATCAAATCAATAGAGAATATAAGTAATACGATGATTTCTAACTATCCATTAGTTATAGTATTTCATTTAAGTATCCTGTATGCGTTTGTTGTCCGCGACCTTTATTATTTACTTTACATTTTTGTTCTCCCTCTATTAATTCAGCGTGAACCTGAGTTTCGTTGCGGATGAATCTTTTTTGATTCTTTCTCTTTCCTTCTTTTTTATCCTAAAAAACTGAAAGAAAGAACAAAACAAAAAGGGTTAGTCACAGATAATTTATTCTATCTATAATCTTCTTCATCCCCAACTAGAATGAAAAAAAGGGGAATGTTAACGCATCTGGGAATAAACGATTAATCTCTATCAATAGGCCTGCTAAAGACCCGAACCATAGAGTGCTTAACACAGGTGCCACGGAGAGATATGTTTTAAAATCTCGCATTGAAAATCCTCCTTTTTTATTGTAATACATATATGATCAGATACACATGTCGTTGTTGATGATATTTTACTTTCTTTACAACAGAAAAAAGTGTCCACTCACTTTATTTTCTGAACATTACCGATTTTTATATTTATATTTTTTATTATATTGTTAATTATATTATATCTATTTGATCGATTTGATTCTTTTTTCTTTTATTATATGTTATATTGTTATATAAGACGAAAAAGAAATGACAAGAGCAATTGTATATCAATGGGAGAAATCACGATGTGGAAAACAAGATGGGGATTCTCTACAATGACACTATAGGCCAATTGAAAGGGATGTAGCGCAGCTTGGTAGCGCGTTTGTTTTGGGTACAAAATGTCACGGGTTCAAATCCTGTCATCCCTATCTATTACTTCTCCCATGTGCAGTAATGAAGGATCCATTGAGATCAATAAAAATTAGACATACATAACATAATGCTTTATGATACTATATGTATCCAAAGTGGGGGTTACAAATAAAATTCTTTTATTTACATACAGCCCTTTATATTGGGATAAGAAAGAAAGCGCTCTTAGTTCAGTTCGGTAGAACGCGGGTCTCCAAAACCCGATGTCGTAGGTTCAAATCCTACAGAGCGTGCTTCTGTTCTTCTTGGGTCGAATTACAAGTAAATAACTTTACTAACTAGAGCAGCAACCCTAATTTGACCTCCTCCTTTCTTTAATCCGCAGGAGGTCAATAAAAAAAAGAGATGTTATTTAAAAAGAGATGAGCTCTTACTTAATCAAAGGTCCAACTGATCGCCGCGTCTGTATTGCAAATACGCAGTTACGAATAATCCAGCCAAAGTAATAGGAATTAGGCCTAACACGATTCCAAATAGTAAAACTTCAATCATTTTAAAATTTTTTTTGAAAAGAAAGGTAGGTAAAAAAAAAAGGGGGGGTAATATCTATCTCTAAATAGTAATCCAAATCGCCCACGAATCTCAATAATCAAGAATTACAATTTACATGGGAAGGAACTATGGACTACCTGGATATCTCACAAAAACCTTTTTATGAATTGAATTGTTCATTCAATCAATTTCAAATAAGACGTATCTTGCTCAGACCAATAAATAGAGCTGAGGTTATAGTTAAAGCCGCCAGTAGAAAACCGAAATAACTAGTTATAGTAGGCATGAAGGAACTAAATGGGATACGTTCTATTTATACATATGTTTATTTATGAAACACTTACCTAAGTTTCTTATCTTGAAAAATATAAGATAATAAAAAGACCAATTGACAAAATGAGTCCCAATTGAATTGAAAGCTTTTGATTTCATTTATCATTCATTATTCATTTCATTATAGACAGCACAAACAATAGTGACAGAAATAAAAAAAAAATTATCCTCTTTGACATCTATTCATCCTACGATTCTGACTCAACCGATTTCTCGAGCAACTCTTGAATAAAGTATCTTGAATAAAGGAATGTCAAAATAACATGGAACTTCATTTCTAAATTAAAAATGAAACTCTCTTTAAATTAAATGAAATCCTATTTTCAATCATTTATATTTTCAATAAAAATATTATAAATAGGGTCATTACTAAAATTAGTTATATTAGTAATATATATTAGTAATTTGGATCTTTTCTTTTTCAATTGTATTTATTCCATTTTTTTGATATTTTGTTTGGAACAAGAGCCTTATAACATAACACCCTTTTTTTTACTTTTATTTTAACTCGTTATTAGTTATTATTTATTTAGTATTATTATTTAGTTAGTATTAATTAGTATGCTCATCAATTGACATAATATA